TCTTTCAGTTTCAGATAGGAATCTATCTGATTCAGAAGGGAAGAACTTGAATCAGTATCTCAATTTCAATTCAAGCATGCGTTTGATTCCCACTGAGAAAGATTTCCCATGGAAAAAACCCGAAAAGAGGAAAAAACGGAGTCAAAAGAGGAAAAAACAGAGTCCTTGTCTTCCTTGTCTTCTTTGTCTATGTCTAAAGAAAGGCGTTGAGAAAGGGGAGATGGATAGAAGAGATAGTGCTTTTTCATTTCTCTCAGATTGGAAGGATCTATTCCAAACATATATGCCATGGTTCCTTACTTCGACAGGGTACAAACATCTAAATGGGATATTTTTAGAGCCTTTTTCAGACCTATTGCCGATACTAACTAGCAGTCTAAGTAGCTGTCTAAGTAGCAGTCTAAGTAGCAGTCTAAGTAGCAGTCTAAGTAGCAGTCTAAGTAGCTTAAGTAGCAGTCTAAGTAGCAGTCTAAGTAGCAGTCTAAGTAGCAGTCTAAGTAGCAGTCTAAGTAGCAGTCTAAGTAGCAGTCTTAGTAGCAGTCTAAGTAGCAGTCTAAAATTTGTATCCACTTTTCATGATAGTATGCATGAAGTAGGTATATCATGGCAAATTCTTCAGATAGAATTGCAATTGCGTCTTTTCCATCTTTCCCATTGGAAATGGGCTTTCCAATTCCAATGGGATCGGCTAAATAAGATTTTGAATTGGATAAATTGGATAAGTGAGATTTCTAGGAAGTGTATGTATAGTCGTCTTCTGCTCGAAGCCACAGGAATGATTCATGGAAAAAATGAGTCACCTTTGATACCGACACATCTGAGATCGGTAAATGTTCGGGAGCTCCTCTATTCAATCCTTTTCCTTCTTCTTCTTGCTGGATATCTCGTTCATACACATCTTGTCTTTGTTTCCCGGGCCTTTAGTGAGTTACAGACAGAGTTCAAAAAGCTCAAACCTTTTCTGATTCCATCATCTAGGATGGAGTTGGAAGAACTTCTGGATGCGTATCCTACATCTGAACCGAATCCTTTTGAATTTGAATTGGTCAAATCAATACGTTCTAAGAAGAAATATTGGAATATCAATCTCATCGATTTCATACCCCATCGAATCACTCTTTCGAGAAAAATGAGCCATCTAAGTCATACAAGTAAAGAGCTCTATTCATTGATAAGAAAAAGAGAAAACGTGAACATAAAAAACGCGAACGAGGATGGGAAAATCGATTCCTGGGTCGTGAACAGTGATTTGTTTGTTGAGGAAGAATTCTTTCATCTTCTCTACGACAGAACGTTCATGTTAACGACAAAAAAAAGCATTGATCCAATTCTATGGAGTTTGACTCATAGTGATCATTTATCAACTCATTTATCAAAGAATGACTCTGGTTATCAAATGATTGAACAACCGGGAGCAATTTACTTACGATACTTAGTTGACATTCATAAAAAGTCTCTATGGAATTATGAGTTCAATACATCCTGTTTAGCAGAAAAACGGGTCTTCCTTGCTCATTATCAGACAATCACTTATTCCCAAACTTCGTGTGGGACTAATACTTTTCATTTCCCATCTCATGGAAAACCCTTTTCGCTCCGCTTATTATCCCCCTCTAGGGGGGTTTTAGTGATAGGTTCTATAGGAACTGGACGATCCTATTTGGTCAAACATCTAGCGACAAACTCCCATCTTCCTTTCATTAGGTTAGCTGTGAGCGAGCTCCTGAATAACAATCCTAAATTTCGTTGGATTGAGCCGGAGGACTCTTGGCCTGTTTTTGACGATTTGTTGGAGCATAGTGCGTACTATGAGAATCGAGTAGGTGATGGTAGGGACTATATTATTGATACTATTGATGCTAGTGACGATATTGATATTGATATTGTTGCTAGGGGCGATATCGATTTTGATAAGGAGGAGGAACTGCTAACTAGGGAATCAGATGAAGAAAAAAAAAATCCTGTCAGGGTCCAAGAAAAATACCGAGCCGAGCAATTCGAAGAGGACCTCGAATTGGCAAAAATAATCTCTCCTTGCATAATATGGATTCCAAACATTCATGATCTGAATTTGAGGGAGTCGACTTCCTTAGCCGCCGGTCTATTCGTGAACAAGTACTCTGAAAGATGTTCCACTAGAGATATTCTTGTTATTGCATCGACTCATATTCCCCAAAAAGTGGACCCCAGTCTAATATCTACGAATAGATTAAATCGGTGCATTAAGGTACGAAGGTTTTTTATTCCACAAAAAGAAAAGCACGTTTTCACTCTTTTATATACTAGGGGATTTCACCCTCACTTGGAAAAGAACGCATTCGGGTCCATAACCCTGGGTTCCAGTGCACAAGATCTTAGACCACTTATCAATGACGCCCTATTGATTGGTATTTCACAGAGGAAATCAATTATAGACACTAATACAATTAGATGCGCTCTTCATAGAGAAACTTGGGAGTTCCAATCCCATCCAAAATGGGTTCCGAATAGTCAGATCCTT